GATTCAAAATTTTTTGAAAAAGAAATTCGACATATTTTTTATTTTTATTTATTATTATGAGAATCAATCCTACTACTTCTGGTCCTGGAGTTTCCGCGTTTGAAAAAAAGACCCTGGGGCGGATCGCTCAAATCATTGGCCCGGTGCTAGATGTAGCCTTTCCACCGGGCAAGATGCCAAATATTTACAACGCTTTGGTAGTTAAAGGGCGAGATGCTGTTGGACAACAAATTAATGTGACTTGTGAAGTCCAGCAATTATTAGGAAATAATCGAGTTCGGGCTGTAGCTATGAGTGCTACAGATGGTTTAATGAGAGGGATGGAAGTGATTGACACGGGAGCTCCTCTAAGTGTTCCAGTCGGCGGGGCGACTCTAGGACGAATTTTTAACGTGCTTGGAGAACCTGTTGATGATTTAGGTCCTGTAGATACTCGCACAACATCCCCTATTCATAGATCTGCCCCTGCCTTTATACAATTAGATACAAAATTATCCATTTTTGAAACAGGAATTAAAGTAGTAGATCTTTTAGCCCCTTATCGGCGTGGGGGGAAAATAGGACTTTTCGGGGGAGCTGGGGTGGGGAAAACAGTACTAATTATGGAATTAATTAACAACATTGCGAAAGCTCATGGAGGTGTATCCGTATTTGGCGGAGTAGGGGAACGTACTCGTGAAGGAAATGATCTTTACATGGAAATGAAAGAATCAGGAGTAATTAATGAAGAAAATATTGCAGAATCGAAGGTAGCTCTAGTCTATGGTCAGATGAATGAACCACCCGGAGCTCGTATGAGAGTTGGTTTGACTGCCCTAACTATGGCGGAATATTTCCGGGATGTTAATGAACAAGACGTACTTCTATTTATTGATAATATCTTCCGTTTCGTCCAAGCAGGATCAGAGGTATCTGCTTTATTGGGTAGAATGCCTTCCGCTGTGGGTTATCAACCCACTCTTAGTACCGAAATGGGTTCTTTACAAGAAAGAATTACTTCTACCAAAGAAGGATCCATAACTTCCATTCAAGCTGTTTATGTACCTGCGGACGATTTGACTGACCCCGCTCCTGCCACGACATTTGCGCATTTAGATGCTACTACTGTACTATCAAGAGGATTAGCCGCTAAAGGTATCTATCCAGCAGTAGATCCTTTAGATTCAACATCAACTATGCTCCAACCTCAGATTGTTGGTGAAGAACATTATGAAACTGCGCAAAGAGTTAAACAAACTTTACAACGTTACAAAGAACTTCAGGACATTATAGCTATCCTTGGGTTGGACGAATTATCCGAAGAGGATCGCTTAACTGTAGCAAGAGCACGAAAAATCGAGCGCTTCTTATCTCAACCCTTTTTCGTAGCAGAAGTATTTACGGGTTCCCCGGGGAAATACGTCGGTCTAGCAGAAACAATTAGAGGGTTTAAATTGATCCTTTCCGGAGAATTAGATAGTCTCCCTGAACAGGCCTTTTATTTGGTAGGGAACATTGATGAAGCTACAGCGAAGGCTACGACTTTAGAAATGGAGAACAACTTGAAGAAATGACCTTAAATCTTTGTGTACTGACTCCCAATCGAATTGTTTGGGATTCAGAAGTGAAAGAAATCATTTTATCTACCAATAGTGGACAAATTGGCGTATTACCAAATCACGCGCCTATTGCTACGGCTGTCGATATTGGTATTTTGAGAATACGTCTTAACGAACAATGGTTAACGATGGCTCTGATGGGCGGTTTTGCTAGAATAGGCAATAATGAGATTACTATTTTAGTAAATGATGCGGAGAAGGGTAGTGACATTGATCCACAAGAAGCTCAGCAAACTCTTGAAATAGCAGAGGCTAGCTTAAGGAAAGCTGAAGGAAAGAGACAAATAATTGAGGCAAATCTAGCTCTTAGACGAGCTAGAGCCCGAGTAGAGGCTATCACTGTGATTTCGTAACTAGTTGGTGCCTTCCGAATAATCAATAATCATCAAAGGAACTTCTGTATAAACAGAAGTTCTGTTTATACACCCTATTTTTTATTTTTCTAATTTTATAAATAGAATCATAAGTGGAATCGGATTCTAAATACAAGGAAAAATTTTTGAATTCAAAAAAAAAAAAAAAATGAAATATAAAAGAATGGAAAAAATAAAAAATTAATAAAACAAGATGGATAGAAAAACTTATTAGATACCATTGATTTTGATATCTAATAAGGTCTACCTACTATTGGATTTGAACCAATGACTCCCGCCGTATGAAAGCAATACTCTAACCACTGAGTTAAGTAGGTCTTTTATAATCACAAAGAGAAAGAAATGGAACTCGTCGCATCGACGGATTATAAATGGAATATCATTTATAAGCAATACCAATCAAACATATCGCACAAATAAGATGTTGCATCATGGAATATTTATCTTGACAAGAGATTGTCGACATGATAAAATATGTATCACAAGCACAAGGGCTATAGCTCAGTTAGGTAGAGCACCTCGTTTACA